ATTCAAGATATTTCATCGAATCGTGTGATGAAGAGATTCTACTTCTCCCTGAACTCCATTTTTAGAGAAAAAACAAGTTTTGATAACTTCTTGATCCCTCTTCCCAAATTTCTCGTTTGTTAATTTCCTAGTTTAGTGTGAGATAGGGATATCTCATCTTAACAATGAATGAAAGTGTAAGAAATGGAATTGAATCCCCTCTTTTCTTTTCTGACAGACCAATAACTCCCCAAAAATATTACCCTTCATATTATTTATTCTATTTACTTACTATTTAATTTAATAAGATTATTCTATAAAAAAAATCTTAAAATAGAAATTTCTGGATTCTATATCCAATGGCGAATCTAATGAATGATTCATGAATATGAATGACGAATCATTCTATGAAATCATGAAAGGGGGAAAGATCCTTCGGATCTAATCATAACATTCCATTATATTTATATTGACAATTTCTAAAAACTGTTCATACTATGATCATAGTTATGATGGCAGTTGGGCAAATACGCCCCTATCGTCTAGCGGTTCAGGACATCTCTCTTTCAAGGAGGCAGCGGGGATTCGACTTCCCCTGGGGGTAGGGTACTGCGAAAGGAAGTTTATCATGGATTACCAATAAGCCTAAAACAGATTCTTCCTGGGTCGATGCCCGAGCGGTTAATGGGGACGGACTGTAAATTCGTTGGCAATATGTCTACGCTGGTTCAAATCCAGCTCGGCCCAACAATTCACCAATCTACCATGAGATGGTATAACCCCCTTGTCCTTCAGAAAGACCCAATATGGAGGAATAAAAAAAGAATCCAACTTTCTGCTAGATCCCCTAATTTCCCTGGGATTGTAGTTCAATTGGTCAGAGCACCGCCCTGTCAAGGCGGAAGCTGCGGGTTCGAGCCCCGTCAGTCCCGACGGATCTAATAAGTACATCAATTCATCTCTCCCTTTTCTGTGAAAGGGGGCACGGGGAGCAGAATTTCATTCCCAAGGGGGTTCTTTTTTTTTTCCTTTGGCATTTTGCACTTCTCATCAAACAAATAGGGGAATTTTCATTATTTCAACTAATACTGATTGGTAGAAGAAAGACATACGTAGAATAGTACAATTATTGAGAGCATTAAGTTAAGGAAGGGGGGTCAAAGAAAAATAAAGATCAATCAAAGATCCCACTTCTTTTTTAGCTTAGTAAGGGAATAAATCATTTTTCCTTCGTATTTTTCTATTTTTTTTTAGCGGGCCTGTCGAAGAACAAACAAACCCCAAACTCAAATAGTTAGTTTGATGGAATATTACATCCTTTATTCCGGAACTCCTCTTTATCACACCTTTTTGTCTTCCAAGAAAACTAGATCATTAAAAAAAACGGAGTTTAGAACGTAACTCATTTCTTTTTCCACTTCGCTTCTATTGTTTATTGGGCCTTTGTGACTAATGGAAACGGAAGGGCGGTCAGACGATACTTTATCCGATGATTGTACAAAGAAAGGAGGCCCTAAGATAGGTTATAGATAAAGAAAGAACAGAAAAGAATGATCAATAAAGAAATTTTGGATTCGGTATGGATAAAAGATCTTTCTATGTTATACTATTCAATTCTCGACGACGAATTGATTTGAGAGCTCAGATATTGTTATTCATGATATTGATCCGATTTCAAGATCATCGAGAGGTAATTCATTGAATTGACAGGCGAAAGATTTATTATCTCTATGGGATTAAATCCCGAGTTATTTTGAAGTAAAAAAACGATGAGATTATGGAAGTAAATATTCTTGCATTTGTTGCTACTGCACTGTTCATTCTAGTCCCTACCGCCTTTCTACTTATCATTTACGTAAAAACCATCAGTCAAAGTCAAAATGATTAATTACTGCTTAAAGAAATCAAATGAAAAGGATTCTAATTTCGCGTCTTAAATGAAATGATCAGAATAGAATTGGTAGTATTCTATGAGATCCGATAGTACGGTAAGAAAGAAATAGATGAACCTTTCTTTCTTACCATACTATCTATTAGTGTTATTGTAGTGTATAAAGTTAGACAGCGTCTAAAGAAAGTTGTACTTTCTAATAAAGATAGAGGCTAAATATAGATCAATCTAGAATATTCTCTTCATAATATCTACATATTATGAAGAGAAAACGTCACAGATTTTTAACGCTTCAACCGTGATATGAAATGCGTCGATAAAATCGAAATTCCAAAACTAAAATCAAAATACTAAAAAAGTCCGCAATAAATATGTGACTCCCCTAAGGCAAGATCTTATTATGCATAGTATCCCGTTAGACAACCACTATGTTTATATTCTTTCTCATAGAAAGTGTGTATACACTTAACAAAACAGCTTATTTTTTGATTTTGAACAGTAAAGAGGGAAAAAAGGTCGGCAGTATCCATCTATAATTCTGGTAAGAGCCCGTTCATTGAAATAGAAAAGTTAGGAAGAATTAAGTTGGAGTCAATTTTCTATCATCTGTACCCCTTTCCCTTCGAACTA